ACGCAACGATGATTTTTCTCAACAAACCATAAAGACATTGGAACATTATATTTTATTTTTGGAGCTTGAGCTGGGATAGTTGGAACTGCCCTAAGTCTTTTAATCCGAGCAGAACTAGGACAACCAGGAAGACTTATTGGAAATGACCAAATTTATAACGTTATCGTCACAGCCCACGCTTTCATTATAATTTTCTTTATAGTTATACCTATTATAATAGGAGGATTTGGTAATTGACTCCTGCCCCTCATGTTAGGAGCCCCAGATATAGCTTTCCCCCGAATAAACAATATAAGATTCTGACTATTACCTCCCTCCCTTACACTTCTCCTTTCTAGAGGTATAGTAGAAAGGGGCGTAGGTACAGGATGAACTGTTTACCCCCCACTAGCTGCTGGAATCGCCCATGCCGGCGCCTCAGTAGATATAGCAATTTTCTCCCTACATCTAGCTGGAGTCTCCTCAATTCTAGGAGCCGTTAATTTTATAACTACTTGCATTAATATACGTATAAGAGGTATAACAATAGACCGTATGCCCCTATTCGTTTGATCAATCTTCTTAACAGCTATTCTATTACTTCTATCCCTTCCTGTATTAGCAGGAGCAATTACTATACTACTAACCGATCGAAATCTCAACACATCTTTCTTCGACCCGGCTGGAGGGGGAGATCCCATCCTCTATCAACACTTATTCTGATTCTTTGGGCACCCAGAAGTTTACATTTTAATTCTACCTGCCTTTGGAATAATTTCTCACATTATTAGACAAGAATCTGGTAAAAAAGAAGCCTTTGGGTCTCTCGGTATAATCTATGCTATGATAGCAATTGGTATCCTAGGTTTTATTGTATGAGCACACCATATATTTACAGTTGGTATAGACGTAGACACTCGTGCATACTTTACATCAGCTACTATAATTATTGCCGTCCCTACTGGAATCAAAATCTTTAGATGACTAGGAACCCTCCATGGAACCCAATTCACCTATAGACCCCCACTTCTTTGAGCCCTAGGCTTCGTTTTCCTCTTTACAGTAGGTGGTCTAACAGGAGTAGTCCTAGCAAACTCATCAATCGACATTCTTCTACACGATACCTACTATGTTGTAGCCCACTTCCATTATGTTCTCTCTATAGGAGCTGTATTTGGAATTTTTGCAGGAATCGTTCATTGATTCCCCCTATTTACAGGATTATCAATGAACCCAACATGACTAAAAATACAATTTCTAACAATATTTGTAGGAGTAAATATTACCTTTTTCCCTCAACATTTCTTAGGACTCAATGGTATACCACGACGATACTCAGACTACCCAGACGCCTATACTACATGAAACGTAGTCTCTTCTATTGGATCACTAATTTCACTTATCGCAGTTTTAGGATTTGTACTTATTGTTTGAGAAGCCCTAGCTGCCGCACGACCTGTAATGTTCTCTTTGTTCCTACCCTCTTCTGTAGAATGACAGCATAACCTTCCACCTGCTGACCATAGATTTATAGAAATTCCTATAATTACTAACTTCTAAAATGGCAGACCATTGCATGGGATTTAAGCTCCCAATAGGAAATTCTTTTTCTTTTAGAAACTAATGGCAAGATGAACTGCACTCGGATTTCAAGACAGGGCCTCTCCCCTTATAGAACAATTAATTTTCTTTCACGACCACGCTATACTTATTTTAACTATAATTGTAACTCTCGTGGCTTATATAATAGCATCTCTATTCTTTAATACATTTACTAACCGCTTCCTTTTAGACGGTCAAACAATCGAATTTGTATGAACAGCACTTCCTGCCGTAATCCTTATTTTTATCGCCCTACCTTCACTTCGCCTACTATACCTCCTTGATGAAGTGAACAACCCCAGAGTCACATTAAAAACAATTGGCCATCAATGATACTGAAGATATGAGTACTCAGATTTCCTCCAAGTCGAATTTGACTCCTATATAATCCCCTCTAATGAACTACCTGAATCAGGCTTCCGCCTACTTGACGTTGATAACCGAACTATTATTCCAATAAATACTCAAATTCGACTTCTAGTCTCTGCCGCTGACGTTATCCACTCTTGAACTATCCCCGCACTAGGCATTAAAGTAGACGCAGTCCCTGGACGATTAAACCAAGTAAGATTTACCATTAATCGTCCCGGACTTTTTTTTGGCCAATGTTCTGAAATCTGTGGTGCAAACCATAGATTCATACCAATCGTAGTTGAAAGCACATCTATTAACTCTTTCTTAGATTGAATTTCATCTTCAAGAGAAACTGCCTCATTAGATGACTGAAAGTAAGTATAGGTCTTTTAAACCTATTATAGTAACGCGCCTACTTCTAATGACCACCTGCCTGTTAGTTAAAAATTAGTTAAATTTATAACACAGGTTTGTCAGGCCTGAATTATTACAATAGTAATATTTTTAAATTCCACAAATAGCCCCACTTTTATGATTAAATTTATTTCTATTCTTTTCCATTATTTTTTTATTTTTTCTTATTAGCAATTACTTTATTAAACCCCTTGTTAAAATAGAATTTACTACAAAACAACCTCACCTTAACAAACTCAATTGAAAATGATAACTAACCTATTCTCAAGATTTGACCCCCTCTCTAGTATTATAGGCATATCATTCAATTGAATGTCAACCTTCTTAGGCCTACTATTTATACCTTATCTTTTCTGAGCAATACCCTCCCGATGATCACTTCTTTGATCATCTATTACAATAACACTCCATAAAGAATTTAAAACCTTATTAGGAGTAAATAACACAGGAGGAACTATTATCTTCGTAAGACTTGCCAGATTTATTGTTTTTAACAATTTTCTAGGCCTTCTGCCTTACGTTTTTACAAGAACAAGCCATCTAGCTATAACTCTCGCCCTAGCACTCCCCCTTTGGCTATCTTTTATAATTTTTGGATGAATCAACCACACTCAACATATATTTGCCCACCTTGTACCCTTAGGCACACCAGGACCGCTAATACCTTTTATAGTTTTAATCGAAACTGTTAGAAACATTATCCGCCCAGGAACTTTAGCTGTTCGACTTGCGGCCAACATAATTGCAGGCCATCTCCTGTTAACCTTACTAGGAAACACAGGACCAAGTATAAGACTTACCCTTCTCAACTTCCTTATTGTATCCCAAATTCTTCTTCTTCTTCTTGAGTCAGCAGTTGCTGTTATTCAATCCTACGTATTTGCTGTTTTAAGAACACTCTACGCCAGTGAAGTAAACTAATGACATCCCATGGACACCACACATATCACCTAGTAGATATAAGACCCTGACCTCTTACAGCATCCATTAGCGCAATAATACTTACAACTGGTTTAGTTAAATGATTCCACCAATTTAACATAGATCTACTAATATTAAGCTTTGTAGCAATAACTTTAACTATAATCCAATGATGACGAGATGTTACTCGAGAAGGCACCTATCAAGGCCTTCACACATCCCGAGTCGTAGTTGGCCTTCAATGAGGTATAATTTTATTTATTACATCTGAAGTTCTATTCTTTTTTTCTTTTTTTTGAGCTTTTTTTCACAGAAGCCTCTCTCCTACCGTAGAACTAGGAAGGTGCTGACCCCCTATTGGAATTCAAGCCTTCAACCCCTTCCAAATTCCCCTCCTTAATACTGCAATTCTCCTAGCTTCAGGGGCCACAGTTACATGAACTCACCATGCCCTTATAGAATCTAACCATTCACAGGCCCTACAAAGTCTAGCTCTAACAGTCACCTTAGGGCTCTATTTTACTGCCCTTCAAGCCTATGAATATTTTGAAGCTCCCTTTACAATCGCTGACTCAGTATATGGTGCTACTTTCTTCGTAGCGACAGGATTCCATGGCCTCCATGTTATTATTGGGTCCTCATTTTTAGCAGTCTGTTTGTACCGTATGTACATGTGTCACTTTTCTGCTAAACACCACACTGGATTTGAAGCAGCTGCCTGGTACTGACATTTTGTAGACGTTGTTTGACTTTTCCTCTATATCTCAATTTACTGATGAGGAGGATAGTATATTTTTCTAGTATAATAAGTATTGTTGACTTCCAATCAACAGGTCTGGACTACCAGGAAAAATAATTCTAATAGCTACCTTCCTTACCCTACTCGTTTTATTAATTAGATGTGCCGTAATATTTATTTCTTCCATTCTAGCTAAAAAAACTATCACAGACCGAGAAAAAAACTCCCCCTTTGAGTGTGGGTTTGACCCTAAAGGATCAGCCCGTCTCCCCTTTTCACTGCGATTTTTCCTGATCGCAGTGATTTTTCTTATTTTTGATGTAGAAATCACACTACTCCTGCCCCTTGCTTCAATTATTAGCTTTAGAAATATTAAAACCTGAATTCTCACAGGCACCTTTTTTATTTTAATTCTTTTATTAGGCCTTTACCACGAATGAAACCAAGGAGCCCTTGATTGAGCTAACTAAAGAAATTATAGTCAACGATGATATTTGGGTTGCATTCAAAAGGTGCCCTTAAGGGCTAATTTTAGATTAGGAAGCGAAAATCGCATTTAGTTTCGGCCTAAACTTTGGCACCTTATGCCCCTAACCAAGTTAGTTAAAGCCAAAAAGAGGCATATCACTGTTAATGATATAATTGAAGATTTCTTCTAACTAAGGGAGTGAGATGTTTCAAGAAGAAGCTTCTAACTTCCCTCTTAAGCGGTTAAAATCCGTTTTCACTCCTGTTATTATAGTGTAATTAACACATTACATTTTCGTTGTAAAACTAAAGGTTCTACTCCTTTTAAAAACAATACTCAAAGACATATCTATCACCTCTACAGCTTCAATGTAACGCCCTTACCTTAGGCTATCCGAGTATATTATAATAACTACAAAAACCATTAACCATATTAAAAAAACAACTATATACATCTTTACATTATTGTCTTGAGCCACCTGTAAATAATTAGAAGATATCATAAATAAGTTATAAGATCCTTGTCCCCCATAATGTTCAGATCAACCTCTATCACCAACTTGATGATAAAACCTCCCAGCCTTTAAAAATAAATTTCTTACTCCCCGCGTAGATAAAAAAGGCATAAACCACATAGACCCAACAAAAACCACTGAATGGTATTGCTTAATTGATTTCAATAAATAATTGACTGTCATTATATTTAAAAGGTAACCAATTAAACCCCCTACTAATCTCACCACTAAAGCTAATAATTTCAACTCTAAACTTAAACAAATTATATAAGGAGAAGGAAATATTAATCAAGAAAGGCTGGCTCCACCAAAAATAGCACCCAACCCTAAACCAAGTATAGGATATGTTATAGTTCTATCTTCATCACTTACACTAACCAAACTTCCTAAATTAAACTCTCCTCTTAAAGTATAATAAACCAAACGAAATGTATAACACACTGTTAATCCAGTCGCTAACACAAATAATCAAAAACACACTTCATTAATGGGCCTAGCAAAAGCAACCTCTAAGATTAAATCCTTAGAATAAAATCCCGCCAAAAAAGGTGTACCACAAAGGGCTAAATTTGCTAGATTTAACCTCATTACTCTAACTGGCATAAATTTCACTAACCCCCCTATTACTCGAATATCTTGATAATCCCCAACTCTATGAATAATAGAACCAGCACATATAAAAAGTAATGCCTTAAACAAAGCATGAGCTAATAAATGAAAAAAAGCCAAATTAGGAAAGCCTAATGCTAAAATCCCCATCATTACGCCCAACTGCCTTAAAGTTGACAAGGCAATAATTTTTTTTAAATCAGTCTCAAAATTAGCCCCTAACCCCGCTATAAATATTGTTGCCCTAGCTAATAAAAATAAACTAGTTTGAGCTAAAGTTCCCTCTAAAGCTGCCCTAAATCGAATTAAAAGATAAACCCCAGCAGTTACTAAAGTCGAAGAATGAACTAAAGCAGATACTGGAGTAGGAGCAGCTATAGCAGCAGGTAACCAGGCTGAAAAAGGAATTTGAGCTCTTTTTGTTATTCCAGCTAAAACAACTAACCAAGTTAACCCAATCACCCTAGACAGTGCTAAAGAATCCCCATAAAACATAAAATTTCAGCCACCTAATCTGAATATTAAAGCAATCCTTAAAAGAATTGCTACGTCCCCAATTCGATTTGATAAAGCTGTAATTATTCCAGCATTAGCAGATTTCTCATTTTGATAATAAATTACTAATACATAAGATACTAATCCAAGCCCGTCTCACCCTAATAAAATCCTAACTAAATTAGGGCTAATAATTAAAAACCCTATAGAAGCAACAAATCCTAGCACCAAATATATAAACCGGTTAATATTTTTATCTCCCCCTATATAACCTCCCCTATAATATAAAACTATAGAAGAAATAAAAGACACAAATGAAAGAAATATTAAAGACATTCAGTCAATAATTAAAGTTATTACAATTGAACATGAATTAATCCTTACAATTTCTCACTCAATAAAATAAGAGAACCTATTGCCCAACAGGGATAAAGAACCAAATATTGTAATTACAGAAAAAAGTACTAAAAAAATTATACTCCTTAAATTTATTTTAATATTTCATAACACTACCCAAAATAAAAAATTATATCTCCGGAATCACAGACCGATATTTTACTTAAACTATTTGAGTATCTTAAATATACTACAGACCCCCCTTTTAAAATTAAAAGATTCAAAGGAAGCCAATGTAACATTAACACTAAATATTCACGCACCTTTCCAGAACAACAAGAGAATAAAGAACTAAAATACTTTCCATGCTGCCTTAAAGAATATATATACAAAGTATACGCTGCTCTAAAAAAAGACAGCAACCCTACTGCTAAAATCCTGACTTTAGACCAAGATACCACCCTAATAATTAAACTAATTTCACCTAATAAATTTAAAGTTGGCGGCGCTGCTATATTCCCAGCTCTTAATAAAAACCACCACAAAGCTATTCTCGGCATAAAATTTAAAAGACCCTTTCTAACTAAAAGACTACGGCTTCCCACACGTTCATAAGCTATATTTGCCAAACAAAAAAGCCCTGAAGAACATAAACCATGCCCTACTATCACAGAAACAGCCCCTCCAAGACCTCATCAACTAAATAATATTAACCCACATAAAACCAATCCCATATGAGCCACTGAGGAATAAGCAATTAAAGCTTTAATATCTGTTTGCCGTAGACAAATAAAACTTACAATTACTCCCCCAATAACCCCAACTCTGATCCAGACTCTGACGAAACCCTTCCTAACTCCAGCAAATAAAGGTAAAACCCGGATTAACCCATAACCCCCTAATTTCAATAAAACCCCAGCTAAAATTATAGAACCAGCCACAGGAGCCTCCACATGTGCTTTAGGTAACCATAAATGCACTATAAACATAGGTAATTTTACAATAAAAGCAAACACAGTACAAACATATCAAATTGATAAAATCATACCAGACCCTTCTACCGTAGAAACTAAACTAATAGTTAATGTGCCTTCCATTTTATAGAGACTAATCAAAGATACTAATAATGGTAAAGAAGCAAATAAAGTATAAAATAACATATAAATTCCAGCTTGCAAGCGCTCAGGTTGATACCCTCAACCCAAAATCAAAATTAAAGTTGGAATTAATGAACTCTCAAAACACACATAAAATATTAAATAATCCAGACAACTAAAGGTAAGAACTAATCTTAATAACAATAAAATATTTATCGTTAAAAATAAAGAAGAATAGTTCCCCCTATCTTCCACTTTTTGACTACCTCCAACAACAAGTGCTGTAATTCAAAACCTTAATAAAATTAAAATATAACTTACCGAATCTATACCTAAACTTAACCCGACTCTACTTATAAAAAACCTATTTACACAAAACAAACCAAAAATAAATCTCATTAAAAACAAAAGTCTCTGAACAACAACCCAACTCTTCACTCTAATTAATATCAATAATCCGTAAACAATAAACTTTAACATCGTAACACCCTAAACCTACTAAAATTATCATTACCATGAGTCCGCACAACCGACACTAAAAGAGCAAGACCTAAAGCCCCTTCACAGGCGGCTAACGTTAAAAAAAACAAAACAAAATACCTATCCCCCCCTAAATTAACTAATATAACAACCATAAACCAAAAAATCCTTAATATGATATACTCTAGCCTTAAAAGAGTATTCAAAAGATGCTTTCGCCCTCCTACAAAAGCAAGAAGACCGCAAAATAAACTAAACACAGGAATAAAATAAGATAACCTTAGAATTGCCATTACTAGATTTGATAGTTTAATTAAAACATTGGTCTTGTAAACCAAAAATGAAAACAATTTTTCTCAAATCATCAGAAAAAAGACACTCCCATCTCTAGTCCCCAAAACTAATATTTTTAACTTAAACTATTTTCTGCAATTTCCCTTCTATTTCTCATATCTATAATTACCATTGCACTCTCCCTCTCATTCGCCCGAATACTTCACCCCTTAGCAATAGGCTTAACACTCCTTTTTCAGACAGTAGTAATCTGCATCACCTCAGGACTCGCAACAAAATCCATATGATTCTCATATATCCTCTTTCTTATTTTTCTAGGAGCTATATTAGTCCTATTTATCTACGTAGCATCACTTGCCTCCAATGAAGCTTTCACACTCTCTCTAACTTTAATTTCCATCTCACTTTTAACAATCTTCTTAGGTAGATTATTCTGACTTTTAGACCCCCTCCTTTTATCTTTAAAAACTTCCATTGAAAGCTCTTTTATTGAAACCTCTCAATTCCTATTTTCAACACAATCAATCCTTAGTACAATTTATAACCCTACCTCTGCCAATTTAACTCTATTTATTATCTTATACCTTCTACTAACACTTATTGTAGTAGTAAAAATCACATCTACCTTCTTTGGACCCCTCCGCCTCTCCTAATGACAGCACCTATACGTAAATCTCACCCCTTATTAAAGATTGCAAATGGGGCTCTAGTAGACCTACCCTCCCCAGCAAATATCTCAATTTTCTGAAACTTCGGCTCACTCCTAGGCCTATGTTTAGTTGTTCAAATTGCAACAGGCCTATTCCTTGCCATACATTACACAGCTCACATTGACCTTGCCTTTTCTAGAGTAGCTCACATTTGCCGTGACGTAAACTATGGTTGACTACTACGCACATTACACGCCAATGGAGGTTCTTTCTTCTTTATTTGTATTTATGCCCACATTGGCCGAGGTATATACTACGGATCATTTACATATATACACACCTGATCTATTGGAGTAATTATTCTTTTTTTAACTATAGCAACAGCTTTTCTTGGCTACGTCCTCCCTTGAGGCCAAATATCCTTCTGGGGTGCAACCGTTATTACTAACCTATTCTCAGCTATTCCATATATTGGAAATGAATTAGTACAATGAATTTGAGGTGGATTCGCCGTAGACAATGCCACCCTAGTACGATTCTTCGCCTTCCACTTTTTATTCCCATTTATTATTGCAGCCGCAACCCTTGTTCACATTCTCTTCTTACATCAAACAGGATCTAATAATCCACTAGGCATTTCCAGACAAATTGATAAAATTCCCTTCCACCCTTACTTCTCTTTCAAAGACATTGTTGGATTTGTAGTTCTCCTCATAGCCCTAGTAATATTAACTCTACTGGGCCCATATCTCCTAGGAGATCCAGATAATTTTGTACCTGCTAACCCTCTTGTTACACCCGCCCATATTCAACCAGAATGATACTTCTTATTTGCTTACGCAATTCTACGATCAATCCCTAATAAATTAGGAGGGGTGATCGCACTAGCTGCCTCAGTAGCTATCTTATTTATCCTACCCTTCACCCATAAAGCAAAATTTCGAAGGTTAGCATTCTACCCCTTAAACCAAGTAATATTCTGAACCATAGTAGTAATTGTAGCTCTCCTAACCTGAATTGGAGCTCGACCAGTAGAAGACCCATATATTATTACAGGCCAAATCCTAACGGTTGTCTACTTTGCATATTATCTCCTTAACCCCCTAACAACTATACTATGAGATAAACTCCTAGATTAGTTATTTATCTTTGTCGGTAAAGTAAATGTTTTGAAAGCATTAAAAAAGAGTTCGACTCTCTTAATAACTTTCCTAATATTTATACAATTATAATAAAAGAGTTAAAAACAATACCTTTAACCCTAAAAAAAAAATTAAATAATTTAATGCTACAGGAAGAAATCTCTTCCAAGCTAAATACATTAACTTATCATAACGAAACCGAGGTAAAGTACCTCGAACCCAAACAAAACAAAACCTAATAAATATAGCCTTCAAATAAAATAAAAGACTACTTAACTCCCCCCCTAAAAAAATTAAACTAAATAAAACTCTTATAAACAAAATACTTGCATATTCTGCTATAAAAATTAACGCAAATCCTCCCCTCCTATACTCAGTATTAAACCCTGACACTAACTCTGACTCCCCTTCTGCAAAATCAAAAGGAGTCCGATTAGTCTCCGCCAAACAAGAAGCAAATCAAACTAAAGCCAAAGGAAAAGTTAATACTATAAACCATATAAACCGTTGATATTCAGTAAATAAACCTAAGTCAAATCCCCCAACTAAAAATAAAAACCTTAACAAAATTAACGCTAACCTAACCTCATATGAAATAGTCTGGGCAACAGCCCGAAGACACCCTAATAGAGCATACTTAGAATTAGAAGCCCACCCGGCCCCCATCATAGAATATACCCCCAGCCTCGTACAACAAAGAAAAAATAAAACTCTCATCTTAAATCTAAGAAGACCTATCTCAAACGGCGCAACCATCCACACTAATAGCGCAATAAACAATCTAAAAACAGGAGACAAATAATAAGGGATAAAATTAGATATCGTAGGTAAAGTTTGTTCTTTAGTAAACAACTTTACCGCATCTGCAAAAGGCTGAAGAAGCCCTATAAATCCAACCTTATTAGGCCCCTTCCGAATTTGAATGTAACCTAAAATCTTACGCTCCAACAATGTAAGAAAAGCAACAGCAACAAGAACAAATACTACCAAAATAAGATACCTAACTAATTTTACTAATCCTATAATTAACCTAATTAAACTACCTTTAAATTTACTCCCTCTAAATAAGCTAGGCCTATTATCTATAGTAATAAACTATATAATTAGATCCTAAATCTAGTGCATTCTTCTGCCAAGATAATAAAATTAATATTCATCCTTACTAAAAACTATTTTAACTACTTGGTCCTTTCGTACTAAAGTAGATCCATAAAAAATTAAAAGATAGAAACCAACCTGGCTCACACCGGTTTGAACTCAAATCATGTAAGATTTTAAAGGTCGAACAGACCTACCACTAAAACTTCTACACCTTAGGGAAACCTTAATTCAACATCGAGGTCGCAACTACTTTCGTCGATAAGAACTCTCAGAAAAAATCACGCTGTTATCCCTAAAGTAACTTTTTCTTATAATCCTTAAAAAAGGATCAATATCTCTAAAAATAATTATTTTAATTCTCAAACAGTTACCTATTTATATTCTTGTCGCCCCAACATAATAAACAAAAACTAATCCACTCTTATACCATAATTTAAAAATTAATTCTTTTATATAAAGTTTTATAGGGTCTTATCGTCCCCTTAATATATTTGAGCCTTTTCACTCAAAAGTAAAATTTTACTTTTGCAGATGAGACAGATTATTTTTTGTACGACCATTCATTCCAGCCTCCAATTAAGAGACTATTGATTATGCTACCTTCGCACGGTCAAATTACCGCGGCCCTTTAAAACTTTCAGTGGGCAGGCCAGACTCTACATTTTCTACGTACAGACATGTTTTTGATAAACAGGCAAAAATAATACTTGCCGAGTTCCTTCTCTGCATCTTTAACTAATTATATTTCCACAAATATTTCAATATAAATAATATTACAAATAAATATACTAATAAAATAATTTTAACTAAATTTTCATAAATCTAACTAACTCCCCCCTAACTAACTAAAAAACATATAAATTTACTTTTAAAATAAATTAACTAGAACGCTTTATTAATATGGCTGCTCTTAAGCCTAATTTAAAACACTACTATAATGCCTTTATAGCAAACTAAGAAGCTTTTCCCTCTTAGCTTTTAATCTTACATTACTAAAATGTAAAAGCGAAATTAAATTCCCTTCGGAGAGAACTAGATATACAAAACTCGACTAAAATATCATTACTAAGACTAAATTTCATACCATTTTACCACATAGCCATGCTTTAAATCTTAGATCTTTTTGTTTCGAGACTATAATATATAAATTAATAATTTTAATTCCCCCTGATACAAAAGGTACAATAATCTACATCTTCTTTTCTCTAAATCATTCCTTCCTTCTTTTACAATACTACTACACTTTAGTTAATATTAATTTTTCTGAAAAACATACTAAACCAATAATCTTATTGCTTTTTCAAATTTTAAGCCACTTAAACTTAACTCCTTAACAAGATATAGCTTTAAGCAGCACTTTAATAGTGATCTCTCCAACGTAAGTGAAGTGCTTTTATTTTAGCTACAACTTAAACACTTAATTCTAGGTGCATTTTCCAACACACCTACTATGTTACGACTTATCTCACATTAAAAGTGAGAGCGACGGGCGATGTGTACATATCTTAGAGCTATTATCATAATTTCTTATTAAAAAACTATTACAATTAAATCCACCTTCAAGAAAACTTTAAAGCTTTCTCCCAGTATATATCAAATAACATTGTAACCCATTTCTTTCTCTTTTATTGGCTGCACCTTGATCTAATATATTAAAAATATTTATTTTAATAACTCTTTATAAAGATTATCTAATAATGACGGTATACAAACTGACATACTAAAAAGAGTAAGATTCTTCGTGGTTTATCGTTTATAGAACAGGTTCCTCTAACTAGACTAAAATACCGCCAAATCCTTTAAGTTTCGAGAACATAACTGTTTACTACTCAAGTATTCTTAAATTGAAAGATAGTATAACAGGGTATCTAATCCTGATTTAGATCTAAAATTTTATAACCTCAAGACCTTTTAAACAAAAAACTTACTGTACTAAAACACCAAATTTCACCTTTAATTTTTACAGTACTTTTTTTATTTAATTTCCTTTAATTATTTAACTTATAATTTTTTGTTTACACTATCAGTCTAACCGCAGCTGCTGGCACAAATTTAGCCTGAATTTAATTGATTTACTAATTAAAAATTTATTTTATTTCCTAATATCTAACACTGAGAACTATAAAGTTTTATTTTAATATACTAACTCTTACAAATTATTTTACATGTATTACAATCAAAAAACAAAAAATAAGCCAGGATCAAACTTACATTATTATAATATAAATAATAAATTAATGTATTAAATCACTTATACTTTAAAAAATAATAAACATAGAACAACTTTTAAAATTAATATATTAAATAATTAAACTAATATTAATACTAAATATATAAATAGAAAAATAATTAATAAATTAAAATAATCAACAATTTCAAGAATCATCACGTTAGAATCTTTCCGACCACCAGCTACTCCCGCTTTTTTTTTTTTTTTTTTTTTTATAAAGTTTAATAACAGAAATATAATTTCTAGGAATATCAGAACATTAGTTACGTAAATACTAAAGAAATGGTATATAACTGTCAAATTAATAAATGTTTATATTAAAATATATATACATTATTATTATAGAAATAAATAAATGTATAATTTTGCTGTTATAACTATTATAATTTTAAAGATAAAGATATACTTATATTTTAAGATATAATTTTTAATTAATAGATATTAATATAATTCTCCTATATTATTAAAATAAAAAATTATTATTAATATATATGTATAATATTTTAAAATCAACAATAATTAAAAATACCCCTTATCTTTTATTTTTTTTTGTAAACGATTTAAAAAAAATAAACCCAAAAAGGGGTATTTTTAATTATAATGTCTACTTATTTTTATAATTAATTAAATGTTTTCATATAAATTTTAATGTTTATATAATTATATAATATTAAGTTTATATATATATATAGTACAAAAACAGCCATCTTTTCCCCCGACGCTCACCAAAAATCATACGATATTTTCACTTACTTTTTTTTGGGCCCATATCAATTTTTTAGTCAAATAAATTTTGCCAGCATATATATAATTTAATTAAATATAATTATAAAAGGTTATACTTGAAAATTATAATATAAAGACAAAATTTACATTCATTTTTCAATGACTCTATTTTTTATTTCTAAGTTTTATTTTATGCATCTTTTGGGGTCCCCCAAAAGTTACTTTTCTAAAACTCAATAAATATAAATTTTGTACTCCACACTTAACTTATTTTTTTCTAAAGCAACTTAATATATTAAATTATATCCTTTCTTTAAAGGGATATAATTTAATGTAACAGTAAATAACGTGCTTGACAAAAAGGTCGCCTTGATAGGGGGGAAAATGAGAGGCAACCTCTCCGTTATTAACCCGCTTTATGTTACTTTATATTTAATGGAATTGCACCAATTCTTTAAAGATCAAAACTTCATGTGCCTCTACACTAAAACATACACTCTTCCTGCCCAAAAAGATAAGCTAAAGTTAAGCTTATGGGCTCATACCCCATCTATGAAGATTACTTCTCTTTTTAATTTTAATACTTCATCCTGCCCAAGTACTCTTCTTCTTTTCCCTTATCTTAGGAACTTTAATTACCTTTTCATCTTCCTCTTGATTCACAGCCTGACTAGGACTTGAACTAAACCTTCTCTCATTCATCCCTATCATTTCTTCAAAATTTAATCAATATTCATCAGAAGCCTCATTAAAATATTTTTTAATTCAAGCCCTTGGTTCTGCCATTATTTTAGCCAGTGCTCCTTCTTTTCTTCTCTTTGAATGATCTCCTAATCTACTGATTTGTTCAGCTCTTCTTCTAAAAATAGGAGCAGCTCCTGTACATTTTTGATTCCCAGCCGTCATAGAAGGAATTAATTGACCACAATGCATTATTCTCATAACTATCCAAAAAATTGCTCCAATATTAATACTCTCTTATACTTATTCCACCCTTACTCTTTCTATTATCTTTTTCGCCTCTATCACTTCCAGCTTAGTAGGAAGAATTAGAGGCTTAAATCAAACATTAATACGTAAAATTATAGCTTACTCTTCCATTAATCACATAGCCTGAATATTAGCAGCAATCCACTTAAGTGAAATTATATGAATAACATACTTTCTAGTTTACTCTATCATCTCATCATCAATTGCTCTAGTCATACACTCTCAACAAATCTATCACTTCAATCAACTGTCAAGCCACAATTTTAAGACTTCAGCTACTAAACTAATTACCTTTATTTCTTTTCTCTCACTAGGAGGCCTACCTCCATTCCTAGGCTTTATCCCCAAATGACTAGTAATCCAAGAATTATCTAATAGAAAAGCCTTCATTTGGCTTCTATTCCTTCTTATTAGAGCACTAATTACCCTCTTCTACTACCTTCGAGTCACACTTTCAACTTTAACACTAAGCTCCCCTAAAATTAAAAATACTATCTCATTCACTTCAAAAACCCTTTTAAGATCTATCTTATTCATTAATTTTTTCCCAATTTTTTTACCCCTAACACTAATATTACTTTCCTAAGGCTTTAAGTTAATTAAACTAGCAGCCTTCAAAGTTTCAAATAAGAGTTATAACTCTCTTAAGCCTTATAAGCTCAGGTAAAATCCTTACATCTCCAGAATTGCAGTCTGGTGTCTTAATTTCCACTACAAAGCCCTAATTAAGGAGAGTATTCTCATACATAGATTTACAATCTATCGCCTAACTTCAGCCACCTAATC